AACAAACAAACCGCAGTTCCAAGAAATTATCTCCTCTACCAAAACATTTACTGAGGAAGCGGAAGCCCTTTTAAAAGAAGCTATTCAAGAACAGATGGAACGCTTTCTACTTCAGGAACAGGCCTAATTGATTCCTCTTACTTTTCTTTTTTCTTTATATATGAAACGATGAAAAAAAAAAGACCTTTCTTCCCAGAGCTATCTAAAAAACATAAAAACATATGGAAATAAATTGCGTCCAATAGGATTTGAACCTATACCAAAGGTTTAGAAGACCTCTGTCCTATCCATTAGACAATGGACGCTTTTCATTTCATTCCTATTTTTGCGCAGTTTTGACTTTCGTATCTCTTTTTCTTGTTCTGAAAAAGGAATTGGATTGTATGTGAGATGATACAATTTTTGAATTCCATATTCAACTTCAACTCAATAATCATTCATTCATTTATTAATTATTATAAAATAGAGCGGGTAGCGGGAATCGAACCCGCATCGTTAGCTTGGAAGGCTAGGGGTTATAGTCGACGCTGTTTTATCAATTTATTTTGAACGTCTCTAATTCAAAACCGAACATGAAACTTTGGTTTCATTCGGCTCCTTTATGGAAAATGGATAAATTACCAAATAAAAATTAAGGCGGGAACAAAATACAAAAATTTTAACCATAACATCTATGTCCGTTTTTTGTATGAATGCATTAAATTCAAAACAACTTGCTTTGTAGATGATCCTTCTAGAAGAGTAGATTCAACCAATCTTTCTAGTTATTTCGTTCTCTATTTATATTTGAAAGAATCCTTAGGAAAAGTTTTTTGTTTCCACCGAGCTAAAATAAATATGTTGATTGAAGCCTCTAGTAAACTAAAGTCATCATTAAATAGCCATTTTGCCTCGCTGTCTTATAAAAACAATAGAAGATGAAGGTTTAGTTACGATTAGAAACCCATTTTTATACCTTTATCCATGGATTTCGTACTTATACTCATTAAATTGGAAATAGTCATCCAATTACCAAAAATTCATGTTTCGTCATTTCATAATCCAAAATTTCTTTTTTTAAGTGACCTTTGGTTTGGATACAATAGAAATCACGAGAATGTATAAGTGTCTTCCAATTTTTCATTGAAGTTAAGGAGTTTAGTCCTTTTTAAAAATAAAGTTTATGATCGGAATAGTAATCAAACCGAGAGACCCCCTAACTATTTAAAGGGTTAATAGAACGAATCACACTTTTACCACTAAACTATACCCGCTACAGTTGGATTATTGTATTGAAATACAATTTTTGTCGAATACCTAAACCCGGCATAATGTAATCAAGATAGGATCCTAAAAGAATCATGAAATTGAGAGTATTGGTCTTTTACGTAGGAGGATTAAGTGAGATTCCTAATTATTGAACTATCTTTAATTAAATTTAAAACTCAAAAAGTTCTCGTTTTTCATTTTTCCGGAAGGAGTTGTGAGATACGGGTCAATAAAATGGTTAACGCTATAATCAGATAAATCAGATAGACAGATAAATGCCATTTTTTATCTTTATTTAAAATGAAAAAAGGCCTGGCGAAATACTAATCAAGCCAGGCCGCGAGAAAAAAAAAATGCCTTTTTTGTCGAAAAAGTCTTTCGTAATTTTTGATTTTATATATTTAATAGTGTAAATAGTGTATTTTTCGATTAATATTCATTCTATTCTTTTTTGCTTTAGTTTTTTATTTTTATATTGAATCTTTCTTATTTTTGTCTTTATCCAACGGAGTTGAATTTCGTATAAAACTTCGATGTGCTGGTGTATTACCCAATAATAACTTGTATATTTTGTATACATATATTATTGTTATATGTTAATATTATATAAATGTTCTTTTTATCTTAATTATTGAATTATATATTAAAAATTTATTTATTAGAAATTCTTAATTCGAATTTATCACATATTTTTTTTTACATAAGATAAAATTGTCTAATTTATTTAATATTTGTATTTGAATATTTAGTATTTTTTATTTTCAAGGGGGAGAGATGGCTGAGTGGACGAAAGCGTCGGATTGCTAATCCGTTGTACGAGTTATTCGTACCGAGGGTTCGAATCCCTCTCTTTCCGTGTTCCATTTACATTGATGATTTAATATTCTATTAATATTCTGTTTTTTTCTTTCTAATTTAAAAAATTTTTTAATCTATTTTCATTTTATGAAATCTTAAATTTGAAAATATATATATAGACGAAAAAAAAGCAAAAAAACCTTGTTTTAGTCGTCGCGCCCAGGATTACGCCCGGGATCATTAGATAGGAATCCGAAAATAAAGAGAGAAACAAAGAATATAACTACTGTGTAAACAAAGAGTTTGAGAGTAAGCATTACAAATCTCCAAGATCTTTTTTTTTTTTTAAGAGAATAGATTCTCTATTTTTATACCGCATATCCTATCATTTTTTTGGTTTGACGCTGAAAGTCGTTTTTGACAATTTTAAAATAGACTTTTTATTTTGTAATTGTAATCAAAATAAATAATAAATAAGTTATTATTATCTTATCTATTATTTTATTACTTATCAATAATTTTTTATACTTGCTTGTTGAGATTGTAGACGATTACAAAAAGGTTTGTTCATTTATCGAAACAAAAATGGAAAAGGGGATAATGCGGGTTGTGTCTATCCAAGAATTAAAATATTTGAATGTAAGGGTTCATACTGTAAGATTTGTTTGATCTTATCAATTATTTAGTATTAGAGAAAAAAGCATTTTTTTTTATAGGAATAAGCTGAAAGATCTCATCGAAAACTTACAGCAGCTTGCCAAACAAAGGCTAAGAGAAAAAAAAATAGAGGTATGACTGGCATAAAATCGACGATGGGACTCAAAAAAGCATAGGCTTCCGGTAATTTGGCAAAGAAACAACTGCTCGAATAAAGAGCAGAATTAAGACAGATCAAACTCAAGATATTAAGCATAACAGACATTTTTTTTTTTTTATTGCATTTTGATTGAGTTAGAAAAAAACCTTCATTTTTTTTTTTCAACTTACTCACTCAATCAAAAAAACTTCCATTCTCAAGAGGGAATAGAAGAAATTCTACTTTCATATAATATCTTAATGGAATTATCGTTAATGATCAATAAATTTATTTTTTTCTATGTCTACATGGATCGGAGTCAAAATACTAAACAACAGAATCTAATAGATTCTTTAGACAATTGGGCTTTAATTGACGAATAATCAACAACACTATTAGTGTTTATTAATGTTGAATAGAAATCTAAGTGGGGCGTGGCCAAGTGGTAAGGCATCGGGTTTTGGTCCCGCTATTCGGAGGTTCGAATCCTTTCGTCCCAGAGCGCCTGTAATTATAGTTAATAATAAAAATAAAATTTCATTTTTTCTTTTATAAAGTGTAAGGTTGGCTAGAGTTTGACTGGTGTTGTTGATGATTAGAATAAAAAATGATATCTTTTTTCACATAATTTCCCAAATTTAAATTCATTAAGTGATCAAATGACACGCAAATAAAGTCTAATCCCTCGGATATTTAGGCAAGATGGGGTTATAGATTAAATGACTTTGTATTCAAAAAAGGTGTGCCTTTACCTATAATATATCCATCCCCTATAATAGTCATCGATAATTATCGAATTATAGAAGACAGTTAGTTCTTTTTTTTCATCCCTCCGAAAATTGTTTCTTTTTTTTATTAAAAATAAAAAAAAAACTACTTTAAATTACTCCAATTTTGAAGGTTGAGTTCAAAAATAAAGGTGGATTTCTGTTCTCTCTTGGGGATATCGTCTTGATCTAAATTTGAATTCTTTGTCATTTTGAGAAAAAAATGTTAATTAATAAATGAAAAAAATTAGACAAAGATAACGTTACTAAAAAAACAGTTGTTCCATAGATTAGATATGGAACAACTGTTTTAATTGAACCAATGACTATTCATGATTCGATAATTGAATCAACCGCACACCGGTTCCAAATTGAGGAATGTTATGGTAAAACTTCGTTTGAAACGATGTGGTAGAAAGCAACGTGCGACTTGAAGGACATGATCGGTTGTGGATTCGTATATCCATCATTCTCGACTAAAGGATGCTCTTAACTCGACATCTTTTGCTATCTTCCACTCAAACCCCCGGTTAGTGGGGTGTAATGGAAATAATATCGGATGGAGCTCGAGTATAAAGTTGGGTTAGGTCTCAAGGGAGAGGGGTCTAGGGTTAGTGTCAATCAAAAGAATAAGTTGGAACAACTTCGTAAGTTATCTTTGCCAGAGAAATCGAAAGGATAAAAATAAAGCCAATTTTTAATCCTCAAGGACATTTTGATAAAACTTTTTCGATTCCATTTTTTTATATATCGTGCGGAAGGCCGCCATTTATATGATTAGATTCTTTAGATAGAAATAAATAAAAAAAGGTATGTTGCTGCCATTTTTGAAACGATTAAAAATCAACGAAGTAATGTCTAAACCCAATGATTCAAAAAACACGATAAAGGCTTCCGGAACAAGAAAATACTCTTTTAATTTTTAATAAACATTAAATTGTCGCAAAAACAACAATTGCATTTTGATGAGAATATCGAGTTCAAATCGATTATTAAGGGTATTTGAGACTGCTCAATAAATGAGAAATGCCAAAAGATTTTTTTCTTTTGAGCTATTTAAAAGTTATTCAACTTGAGTTATGAGTATACAAATGATTTGTTGAGGAAAGAAAAGGCTTAATTCTTAGTTAAATTCCTTTTCATTCGATGATTTTAGGGACTTATTGAATTGGTCATTCTAATTTTTATAGTCATAACTTCGAATCATTTTTCTCGAGCCGTACGAAGAGAAAACTTCCTATACGTTTCCAAGGGGGGTTTAATCTATCCCAATGAGCCGTCTATCGAATCGTTGCAATTGATGTTCGGTCCCGAAGAGAGGGAAGAGATTTGCAGAAAGTTGGTTTTTATGATCCGATAAAAAATCAAACTTATTTAAATGTTCCTGCTATTCTAGATTTTATTCAAAAAGGCGCTCAACCAACAGAAACTGTTTATGATATTTTAAAGAGAGCGGAGGTTTTTAAAGAATTTTGATTTAAGCAAATTAAGTTCAATTAATTAATTCATTTACTAAAAAAAATGAAAAATAATCAGGTTGTAATTTGGTAGAACTTTTTTCTTCTTTGTTTTTTATAGTGCCAATCCAACATAAGCTTTCCTCTAAAAAATTTTTCACTTTGTTTTTTAGATTATATGTAGATGTTGATTTCACAATTTCTATTATATTTATCGTATTTCTGTATTTAGCATATAATAATGGAATAATTTTATTTTTTTTTTTTTTTTAGTAGATTAGTCCATTTTAATTAAGATAAAAAATCAAATGGAATTTCTTTCTATATTGTAATTGTATTTTTTTTTTTTTTATATATATATATTGACAAGAATGTATTGAACAAATATAATTCAGCTGTGAAATAAAAAAATGAAATGGTTTTTTATGTCTTCTGCCCCATAGTTTTATTCAAGGATTCGTTGAATTTGTTGCGATACAAAATAGCATTTTTGGAGCTAAAAATGGAGACTATTTGTCTATCAAACTTTGTATCGAAGAATATCTTGTATTGGTGTTTGTTTTTATGTTCGTAACGGAAATCCATTCGAAAATTTGAGTTCAATATCTTGCTAATTCAGCGTTTTGATTCCAATCCAATTTTGTTGATCTCGATTGTATCTACATAACATAGCTATTATGGGGGTTGCTAACTCAACGGTAGAGTACTCGGCTTTTAAGTGCGGCTAGGATCTTTTACATATTTGGATGAAGCAAGGGATTCGTCTACACCATCGGTAGAGTTTATACGACCACGACTGATCCTGAAAGGAAATGAATGGAAAAAAGAGCATGTCGTATTAATAGAGAATTCTTAGAATATTTCATTCTTATAAAATTAAAACTTTATTTTGAATTCTTGAAAGGAAAGGCAATGAATTTAAAGTTGGGTCGATTGAATAAATGGATCGAACCCATAAGGATTGGGTTCCAATTTTGTGGAAAGAATGAGCAACGAGCTTATCTTCGTAATTTGAATGATTACCCGATCTAATTAGACGTTAAAAAAACTTAGTGCCTGATACGGGAAAGGATTCTCTCACGCGGGGATTTTATCTTTTTAGTGAATCCTAAATATTAAACTATCCATTCTCCATATGGAGCTGTACATGAATGTGTAGAAGAAACGGTATATTGATAAAGATAATTTTTCCAAAATCAAAAGAGCGATTGGGTTGAAAAAATAAAGGATTTCTAACCATCATATTTTGTTTAATTAATCAATTAAGAAATTTTTAATAAATAAAAAAATAAAACCTAATTAGATGGCAAAAAAAAGAGAGAGTCCGCTAATCAATTGACTTATTTCCGAGGTATCTATAAAAAAAAAATACCTTGTTTTGACTAGATCGCACTATGTATCATTTGATAACTCAAGAAAGCCCCTTTAAGTTTTAGGTCTCATTTTAAATGGAAGAATTCCAAGGATATATAGAACGAGAGGGTTCTTGGCAACACAACTTTTTCTATCCGCTTATCTTTCAGGAATATATTTTTTCGTTTGCATATGGTCATGGTTTAACTAAATCTATTTTGCTGGAAACGTCAGGCGCTCGGAAATATAGTTTCTTAATTGTGAAACGTTTAATTACTCGAATGTATCAACAGAATCATTTGATTCTTTCGGCTAATGATTCTAACAAAAATGATTTTTGGGGGCACAAACATAATTTTTATTCGCAAATGATATCCGAAGGATTTGCAATCATTGTGGAAATTCCATTTTCTCGACTATTAATAGCTTCTCTAGAGAGAAAAAATATAATCAAATCGAACAATTTGCGATCAATTCATTCAATATTTCCTTTTTTAGAGGATAAAGTCTTACATTTAAATTATGTGTTAGATATATTAATACCTTACCCCGCTCATCTAGAAATCTTGGTTCAAACACTTCGTTACTGGGTGAAAGATGCTCCGTCTTTACATTTATTACGATTTTTTCTTTATGAGTATGATCATTGGACTAGTCTTCTTATTCCAAAAAAATGCATTTCTATTTTTCTAAAAAAGAATCAAAGATTATTCTTGTTCTTATATAATTTCCATGTATGTGAATATGAATCCATTTTCTTTTTTCTTTTCAAACAATCCTCTCATTTACGATCAACATCTTATAGAGCCCTTTTTGAACGCATTTATTTCTATGGAAAATTAGACTATTTAGTAAACCCTTTTACTAAGGATTTTGGCGTTATCTTATGGCTTTTCAAAGACTCTTGTCCGCATTCTTTTAGGTATAAAGGAAAATGCATTCTGGCTTTAAAGGGGACATCCCTTTTTATGCATAAATGGAAATTTTTTCTTATATATTTCTGGCAATGTTATTTTTCTGTGTGGTCTCAACCAAGAAGAATCTATATTAATCAATTATCAACTCATTTTCTTGACTTTAT